TAGCTTGGTTGGACCAATAAAATGAAGTATCCAGGCTCCGTTTAGAAAAAAACCAATTGGTAATATATTTCTGATTATTAATACTTATATCATAGATCATAAAAGATTTTTTTGTTATTGAATAAGAGAATAATCTCAAACTTTTAATCAAACGAATAATATGATAAATACAATATGATAAATACGTCGAATATTTGGCAGAAGATATGAAATGAATTGAAAAAGAAGTAAGTCGTAGGAAAAGGGCGTAGTATTAGTAGCATTTGTCCTATATGTGCAAATCAAAATCGGTTTTTTTTACTCGGAGTAGAGCATAAACCTAAAAGAATTGAAAAAGCCCATTCAGGAACAAGAAAAAGACATCGCGATTTGGATTAGATCTCGATGAAACAATACATCAATGAGAAGTTAGTTCGATAAGTTTAATGGATTTTTTATAGGGAAAGAGTACAAAACTCATCTTTCTTGAAAAAGGGAAGAAAATCGTTAATAAATTCGAAAATGAAATTAGAAGGGTGTCCCGCTATGAAAAAAAAAAGAAAGAGGGCTGGAATCTACACATTGATTCTTTTTTTCGCAATTTTTGTTGAACCGTATGCATCAAAAGGTGCATGTACGGCTCTTAAGGGATACAAATTTTATCCTAATCAACCGACTTTATCGAGAAAGATTACTTTTTTTAGGCCAAGAGGTTGATAGCGAGATCTCGAATCAACTTATTGGTCTTATGGTATATCTCAGTATAGAGAATGATAACAAAGATCTTTATTTGTTTATAAACTCTCCCGGCGGATGGGTAATACCCGGGGTAGCTATTTATGATACTATGCAATTTGTGCAACCTGATGTGCATACAATATGCATGGGATTAGCCGCTTCAATGGGATCTTTTATCCTGGTTGGAGGAGAGATCACCAAACGTCTAGCATTCCCTCACGCTTGGCGCCAATGAGTTTTTTAAGAAAAAAAGACTATGCCTTCGCCATATAAAATATGAATATTAAGTAATAATAGCATGGCACTTCGAATTCGATATGCATTTTTTTTTAATCATAGATTATATATCGAAAGAGGAGTATGAAATTAGTATAAAATAAAGGGTATTCCCGATTTTTTCCGGGGCCTTTTCTGCGTCACAAACTTTTTTGTTTTCACCCTGAAGACTTTTAACAATATTTATGGTATTGTTATGAAAGAGTACGAAAAAACTTTGGGATTGCTGAATCACAAACGAGATAAATATATAAAAAGCAACGGAGCCATCATAGTATTTTTTAACTGTCCCGAAAGGAAGGATGGTAATTGGATCATTTGCCGACCCGGATCTGAGAAAATAAACCCTATATATATATATATTTTTTTTCTTTCTTTGATGGAAGGTCAAAGCGAATCCCATTGTGGAGCCGTATGCAATGTGCAAAAGACGCCTATGCCTGTACGGTTGCTCAATTCTATCTTTTTTTTTAATTCTTTATCTCTTCTCCTCACCTCATCATCCGAGATAGAGGAACCTTTTGTTTGTTATATCATCAGGGTAATGATACATCAACCTGCGAGTTCTTTTTATGAGGCACAAACGGGAGAATTTATCCTGGAAGCAGAAGAACTATTGAAACTGCGCGAAAGCATCACAAGGGTTTATGTACAAAGAACAGGCAAACCTTTATGGGTTGTATCCGAAGATATGGAAAGGGATGTTTTTATGTCAGCAACAGAAGCCCAAGCTTATGGAATTGTTGATCTTGTAGCGGTTGACTAAAAATAGCAGTAATCCTGCGCAAATCCGCAACTGGAGATTTTTTACTTAACTTTTTATTACTGGGTTTAATAATATTCTATTGATCTATTAAATAGAGAAGTAATTCATAAACAGCCGGTTAGGATCGATCTAAACCAGCCCATTCATTATGTATACGATTCAACATGCCAACTATTAAACAACTTATTAGAAACACAAGACAGCCAATCAGAAATGTCACGAAATCCCCTGCTCTTCGGGGATGTCCTCAGCGCCGAGGAACATGTACTAGGGTGTATGTGCGACTCGTTCAGATCCTCGCTGGGACAAACTAAAGGAAACCCATTTTCCAGTATCAATGATCAGTACCAGTGAAGAGGAAAAGGTGGAAGGAAAAAGGCCGTTCACTATCTAAAAAAAAGATCTATTATACCCTTCTATTGTATTGTGCTGAAATTTATGGTTTCCATTGGTGCAAATCCAATCATTTCCTTTTGGAATTGAAGATGAAAAAAAAAATTCCTCATTGGTAACAAATGGTTATCCATTAAGCGAGGGAAATCCTATTTTCAAAGCCGAAATCTGATGTCTCTACTCTTGCAAAAACGGACTAAGAGGGTCAGCTACCCAGCTAATCTTCATAATGAAATATCGTTACTGTATAGGTAGATCTCGTTGTGAAAGACCTAGGACTAGATAATTCATGGGTAGAGCCAAAGAATGTGAACTGTACAAGTTACCAATAGCATTGATTAAATGAAGTAAGGGGCTCCGGTGTATAGAGAGGACCTCACCGTTTAAGACGTAACCATAGAAACGATGGAACCCACTCTTTCTTTATTCATTTCTATTTATTACCTTTTTATGTTTTTTGATACCTGGTATCAATACAATTTCGTAGTTCGAGGCGAAATACCTATAAAAAAAGACAAATTGTGGTCGGGAAGGTTATAGTAGCAAAAGCCATTGGAATTTATATTTTATACATTGGAAGAATCCGTTTTGTTATTAATAAACTAGGAAAGAGGAAAAGAATAACTGAAAGAAAAGAAATCTATTAGTTATTCATTAAAATTCATTTATTCAATGACCAGAATTAGACAAGGATATATAGCTCGGAGACGTAGAGCAAAAATTCGTTTATTTGCATCAAGCTTTCGGGGGGCTCATTCAAGACTTACTCGAACAATTATTCAACAGAAAATAAGAGCTTTGGTTTCGTCTCATCGAGATAGAGATAGGCAAAAGAGAGATTTTCGTCGTTTGTGGATCACTCGAATAAATGCAGTAATTCGCGAGAATGGGGTATCCTATAGTTATAGCAGATTAATACACAATCTGTACAAGAGACAGTTGCTTCTGAATCGTAAAATACTTGCACAAATAGCTATATTAAATAGGAATTGTCTTTATATGATTTCCAATGAAATCATAAAATAAGTAAATTGTAAGGAATCCGACACAATATTTTAAATGGAGTTTCGCTGGAGAATGAACTCCGGGAAGGTAGAGTAGAAATTAATATGAAAAAAAGAATATGATAAAGTCGCTCAAAATAAAATCAGTGAACACGCCGAATAGTCAATAAAAAAAATTTCTTCTTACCCATTCTTGTTTTTTTCTTACAATACGACAATCCAATCTGGATCCTCGAATTTTTCGAACAAAACATCAATCTGTGTTTGAGTTCAAATTGGAATTTTGATTCAATTGAAGAGTAAGCTTATTTTTTATTTATTTCTGGTTCTAAGACCAATAGTTCTGACGGTCGACTCGCCTCTTTCAAATTGTTTTTCATTATTAAGAAAAGGTAACAAAGATAAAATACGAGCTTGTTTTATAGCAATAGTAATTAATCTTTGTTGTTTTAAGGTCAACCTATTTACCCGTCTAGATAATATTTTTCCCTGTTCACTAATAAATCGACTAATTAAACTCATGTTTCTATAATCAATTCGATCCCCCGATTGGATCGGGGGCAAACGCCTACGAAAAGATCGCTTGGATTTAAGAAAGAATCGCTTGGATTTATCCATGGTTTGTTTATTCCTTATCCCGAAAACCCTATTTCAATCTCATCAAAAATGATTTAGGATTAAAAAGGGGGATTTGATTTGGTTTTTTTATATTTTTTTTCTTTTTTATTTTAATATTAAAATATTTATATTAATATTTTAATTGAAGTTATATTTTTAAGTTCTATTATAGATTTAAGCTATATTATAGAAATCTTGTTCTATATCTAATATGGTATTTCTAAATAAGGTATTTCTATATAATAATATATAGTATATAGGTCCCCTTTCCTGTTCCTGTAAAGTGACGCACAGACACCTGGATTCGATCTATTTCTTTATCTCCCCGTGAATTGTATGTTTGTAACAATAGGGACAGAATTTTCTCAATTCTAATCGACTAGGAGTATTGTGTCGATTCTTTTGAGTAATATATCTGGAAATACCCGTTGATTCTTTATTAACACCCTTTCGAACACAATTAGTACATTCTAAAATAACCGTTACGCGGACTTCTTTACCCTTGGCCATGAACCCCCTTTCTTTAAGTTTTTGATGAGTTTTTGATTCAACCAACTCTTCGATTTTCCGATTTAAAGGGAAGGAAAAAAAAAAAAAAAATAGAAGTTGCTAACTCGAAATTTTGAAAGATTATTTCGTTGCAACCACAACCCAATATAATAATTAATAGTAATATTTATTTACTATTACTTATTAATTAAAAAAATGATTTCGAACTCTATTCAGTTCTATTTAGAATAGAATTCTATTCTAAGTCGAAGTATAGTATTTCTTTTTACTATCTTCTATGATATTCTTGTCTTAGACACATTTCGATTTCCGTTTTCACTAGATTATTTATCAATTGAATTGAAGAACCCGAATTTTGACGAGGTTGAATCTACTTTGTAATTTCTCTTTCCTCTTTTCTTTATTCTACTTATCTTCTTTATTTGAGTTAATTGTAAGTAATTCTATTTTATCTAAAAGAAAAGAGGGGGAGGGATTAGTCACAGATCTTTTGATTCTCTCTCTAATCTTCTTCACCCCTTCCCATGTCAATAACTAGAATGAAAAAAAAGGGAATGTCAACGCATCCGGGAATAAGCGATTGATCTCTATCAATAGACCTGCTAAAGCCCCGAACCATAGAGTACTTAGTACCGGTGCCACGGAAAGATATGTTTTTAGATCTCGCATTGAAAATCCTCCTTCTTTATTCTTTTTTGTAATGTATAATGTTAATACATATATGATCAGCTGTATATGTAAGTAGTTAAGGACCCCTTGTATTTGTACACGGAATTCCTAATTCCAATTGAAATGTACACCGATTCGGTAGATAAGATTTTCCCTTTCTGAAAACCGAAAAATACATCCCTTTTATCTGAGCATTCCAAAAAAATCATCATTTTTTAGTTTTTTTTACGATGGGTTTCATATTCATATATTTCATAATATATATTATTAAGATATTCTTAGATAATATATATATCTAATAATAAAGATTAGATAATATCTATTAGAATATATATTAGATATATAAACCTTCTACTATTATTATATCTTATATGAGACAAAAAAAAAAGAAAAAAAAATGGCAAGATAACTTGTATGTATATCAACGGATATAAAAAATGAGGATTTGGAAAACAAGACAAGGATTCTCTACAATGACACTGTAGACCAATTGAAAGGGATGTAGCGCAGCTTGGTAGCGCGTTTGTTTTGGGTACAAAATGTCACGGGTTCAAATCCTGTCATCCCTACCTATTACTTCTCCTCTGAGCAGTAATGAAATCGATTAAAATCGTGCATACATAATCTTTTTTTATAGTATATCATTTTATACTATATCATATAGTATATGATACTATATGCATACAAGATGTATTGGGGTTACAAAACAAAATACTCTTCCTTATAGTCTTATCTATTGTGATAAGAAAGCGCTCTTAGTTCAGTTCGGTAGAACGTGGGTCTCCAAAACCCGATGTCGTAGGTTCAAATCCTACAGAGCGTGATTCGGGTCTTGGTTACTTGGTTAGGTTAAGCCCAAAATGACACTCAAAAAATGGAACAGGAATCTTAATTTGACCTCCCGTGAATTAAAGAAAAGAGGAGGTCAATCAAAAAAAAGATGTTAATTAATCAAAAGTCCAACTGATCGCCACGTCTGTATTGTAAATATGCAGTTACAAATAATCCAGCTAAAGTAATAGGAATTAGACCTAAGACAATTCCAAATAGAAAAACTTCAATCATTTCAATTTGTTTGAAAGGGAAAAAGGAGAGGTAATATCTATCCCTAAATAGTAATCCGGATTGTCCATCAATCTCAATGACCACTAATTCGAAATTGATGCGGTAAGTAACTATAGAATATATGAATACTTACAAAAAGATTTCTTTTTTTGAGTTGTATTCATGCAATTAATTTCAAATAAGTCGTATCTTGGTCAGACCAATAAATAGAGCTGAGGTTATAGTTAAAGCCGCTAGTAGAAAACCGAAAAAACTAGTTATAGTAAGCATGAAGATGAAGGGGCTAAATGAAATATGTTCTTTTTATACATATGCTTATAAAGCACTTTCCTAAGTTCAAGTTTTGAAAGGTACTAAGAAAAAATACCAATTGAAGTGAAAAAATAAGTTCACGTGACAGTTGTTAACTCATCAATCATTATAGACAGTATTAACAAAAAGAGAGAAGGAGGGGAGTAAAAAAAGAAATCAATTAATCATTTGTAACATCTACCCATCCCGTGATTCCGAATCACGGGATTGATTAGACAACTCTTGAGTAAACTAATATTAAAAAAGAAAATAATAATAAGTAAGAAAGACGTCATGTAACTTCATTCAAAAAATGAAACTTTCTTTGAATTCATATGGAACAAAATTAGAAAATCATTTCTATTTTAATCTTTTTTTTTTAATCGTATCGATTTGATTTTATTTTAGAATAAAAAGTGACCTTATAATACCTCTCGTTTGAGATATTATATGAATGAACCTACTATTGATTTTATGCGTAAAAATGAAAACAAATCAAATAAAGTAAATGTAAATAAAGGAAAAGGTATTGCAGGATCAGATCAATTACGAAAATAAAATCTTTATTTTCGTCCAACTATAGTCTGAGACTCGTAATTACTATAATTTTTTCCTTTCTTTTCTAAGTTCTACATTTTTTCTATATTTATTAGAAATTGTCTTTTCATACCATAAATCCCGACCTTCGTAATTAGTTCAAGAAACAACCTTTCGATTTAATACAACAAAACAATGTGTGCATCACAATTATTGATTATTACAATTCTATTCTATTTTTTTTTCGTTGTTCTCTTTTTTTTTATTATATTAATACTATTGATTCTTCTTATTTCTTACTCTACGAATAACCAATTCCTCTTAAATAAAATGAAAAAAAAAAGATTCCAACAAAAACTTCTACAGTTTACAGCTAAAAAAAGGAGATTTTTCAATTTCGCATCTAATTGAATTATCGAAATATGATAATCTCCTTTATGAATTATTAGAAAGCAACCTATTGGATTCAATTCACGTTTTATCCTATCTTAAGTTTTCTAGTCCGAGGCCAATAAAGGAGAGAAAGAAATCTTATACTACAGAAATTTGATAAATTAGATATTGAATGGTACATACATGATTCTACATCAACAAGCAATAAGAAAAGAATAAAGAAATTCTTTAGTACTTCATTTCAATACTGATTAAAACTGC